ATTGTGGCACTATCCGAGGTATTTCCGTGAGTCCTCGAAATGGGATGACGGAAAAAATTTTTGTCCAAACACTAATTGGTCGTGTATTAGCAGACGATATATATATCGGTCTACGATGCCTTGCCACTCGAAATCAAGATATTGGGATTGGACTTGTCAATCGATTCATAACCTTTCGAGCACAACCAATATATATTCGAACCCCCTTTACTTGCAGGAGTACATCTTGGATCTGCCAATTATGTTATGGTCGGAGTCCTACTCATGGCGACCTGGTCGAATTGGGGGAAGCTGTAGGTATTATTGCGGGTCAATCAATTGGGGAACCAGGGACTCAACTAACATTAAGAACTTTTCATACTGGTGGAGTATTCACAGGCGGTACTGCCGAGCATGTACGAGCTCCTTCTAATGGAAAAATAAAATTCAATGAGGATTTGGTTCATCCCACACGTACCCGTCATGGGCATCCTGCTTTTCTATGTTCTATAGACTTGTATGTAACTATTGAGAGTCGGGATATTATACATAATGTAAATATTCCACCAAAAAGTTTGATTTTAGTTCAAAATGATCAATATGTAGAATCAGAACAAGTGATTGCTGAGATTCGTGCTGGAACGTCCACTTTTCATTTTAAAGAGAAGGTACGAAAACATATTTATTCTGAATCAGAGGGAGAAATGCATTGGAGTACCGATGTCCACCATGCACCTGAATATACATATGGTAATGTTCATCTATTATCAAAAACAAGTCATTTATGGATATTAGCAGGAGGTCCGTGCAGATCCAGTATAGTGTCTTTTTCACTCCACAAGGATCAAGATCAAATGAATGTTCATTCTTTTTCTGTCGAAGAAAAATATATCTCTGGCCTATCAATGACTAATGGTCGAGTAAGACATAAATTGTTGGATACTTCTGGTAAAAAAGATAAGAAAATTCTTGACTATTCAACAAGACCTGATCAAACGATATCTAATGGTCATTGGAATTTCATATATCCTTCTATTATCCAAGGGAATTCTTATTTCTTGGCGAAAAAGCGAAGAAATAGATTCATCATCCCATTACAATATGATCAAGAACGAGAGAAAGAACTAATACCCTGTTTTGGTATTTCAATCGAAATACCAAAACAGGGTATTTTACGTAGAAATAGTATTCTTGCTTATTTTGATGATCCACAATACAGAAGAAGCAATTCAGGAATTACTAAATATGGGACCGTAGAGGTCAATTCAATCATAAAAAAAGAGGATTTGATTGAGTATCGAGGATCAAAAGAATTTAGTACGAAATACCAAATGGAAGTAGATCGGTTTTTTTTCATTCTCGAAGAAGTGCATATCTTACCCGGATCTTCGTTGATAATGGTCCGGAACAATAGTATCATTGGAGTAGATACACAACTCGCTTTAAATACAAGAAGTCGAGTAGGCGGATTAGTCCGAGTGGAGAGAAAAAAAAAATATATTGAACTCAAAATCTTTTCCGGAGATATTTATTTTCCTGGGGAGGCAGATAAGATATCCAGGTACAGCGGCATTTTGATACCACCGGAAACAGAAAAAAAAAATTCTAAGGAATCAAAAAAATGGAAAAATTGGATCTATGTCCAACGGATCACACCTACCAAGAAAAAGTATTTTGTTTCGGTTCGACCCGTAGTCACATATGAAATAGCTGATGGCATAAATTTAGCAACACTTTTTCCTCAAGATCTCTTGCGGGAAAAGGATAATGTCCAACTTAGAGTTGTCAATTATATCCTTTATGGAAATGGCAAGTCAATTCGAGGAATTTCTCACACAAGTATTCAATTAGTTCGGACTTGCTTAGTATTGAATTGGGATCAAGAACAAAATGGTTCTACGGAAGAGGTTCATGCTTCCTTTGTTGAGGTAAGGGCAAATGATCTGATTCGCGATTTCATAAGAATTGAGTTAGTCAAGTCCACTATTTCGTATACCGGAAAAAGATATGATAGGGCAAGTTCAGGATTGATTTCCGATAATGGATTAGATCGCACAAATATCAATCCTTTTTATTGCAAGGCCAGGATTCAATCACTTACCCAACATCAAGGTACTATTGGTACATTGTTGAATCGAAATAAGGAATGCCAATCTTTGATAATTTTGTCATCATCCGATTGCTCTCGAATTGGTCCATTCAATGGTTCGAAATATAACAATATGACAAAAGAATCGGATCCCATAATCCCAATTAAGGATTTGTTGGGTCCCTTAGGCACTATTGTACCTAAAATAGCAAATTTCTATTCATCTTACCATTTAATAACTTATAATCAGATCTTGTTAAAGAAATATTTGCTACTTGACAATTTTCAACAGACTTTCCAAGTACTTCAAGTACTTAAATACTGTTTAATAGATGAAAATAGGAGGATTTATAATCCCGATCCATGCAGTAATATCATTTTGAATCCATTCCATTTGAATTGGCACTTTCTCCATCACGATTATTGGGAAGAGACATCTACAATAATTAGCCTTGGACAATTTTTTTGTGAAAATGTATGTCTATTCAAATACGAACCACACGTAAAAAAATCTGGTCAAATTCTAATTGTTCATGTTGACTCCTTAATTATAAGATCAGCTAAGCCCTATTTGGCCACTCCAGGAGCAACTGTTCATGGCCATTATGGAGAAATCTTTTACGAAGGAGATACATTAGTTACATTTATATATGAAAAATCGAGATCTGGTGACATAACGCAAGGTCTTCCAAAAGTGGAACAAATCTTAGAAGTACGTTCGATTGATTCAATATCGATGAACCTCGAAAGGAGAGTTGAAGGTTGGAACGAAGGTATACCAAAAATTCTTGGAATCCCCTGGGGATTCTTGATTCAAGCTGAGCTAACCATAGCTCAAAGTCGTATCTCTTTGGTTAATAAAATCCAAAAGGTTTATCGATCCCAGGGGGTACAGATCCATAATAGACATATAGAGATTATTGTACGTCAAGTAACATCAAAAGTGTTGGTTTCAGAAGATGGAATGTCTAATGTTTTTTCACCTGGGGAATTAATCGGATTGTTGCGAGCGGAACGAGCAGGGCGTGCTTTGGACGAAGCGATCTCTTATCGGGCAATCCTATTGGGAATAACGAGGGCATCTTTGAATACTCAAAGTTTCATATCCGAAGCAAGTTTTCAAGAAACCGCTCGAGTTTTAGCAAAAGCTGCTCTACGAGGTCGTATTGATTGGTTGAAAGGCCTGAAAGAGAACGTTGTTCTGGGTGGGATTATACCTGTTGGTACCGGATTCAAAAAATTAGTGCACCGTTCAAGGCAAGACAAGAACATTTATTTGGAAATCAAAAGAAAGAATCTATTCGACTTGGAAATGAGAGATATTTTGTTACACCATAGAGAATTATTTTGTTCTTACGTCCCAAACAATTTTCATGAGACAAATTTCCATGAGACATCAGAACAATCATTTACGCGATTTCATGATTCCTAAGAGCAGATTCTTTTACTTTAACTATCTTTTAACTATCTGGCTTTTAACTTAACTATCTGGTTCGAGTATTGATTTGGTAAAAAAAAAATAAGTAATTAAAAGACATTAATGGTTTGTACCGTGTATCAACGGTCAATTCCCGGTAGAAGGTTCCATCGGAACAATTATTTATTTCAAAGTACCTCGTCTCTTTGTTAAAAAAAAGAAAAAACAAAAAGGAAGTGTGGGGAAAAATGACAAGAAGATATTGGAACATCAATTTGGAAGAGATGATGGAGGCCGGAGTTCATTTTGGTCATGGTACTAAGAAATGGAATCCTAGAATGGCCCCTTACATCTCTGCAAAGCGTAAAGGTATTCATATTACAAATCTCACTAGAACTGCTCGTTTTTTATCAGAAGCCTGTGATTTAGTTTTTGATGCAGCAAGTAGGGGAAAAACCTTCTTAATTGTTGGTACCAAAAATAAAGCAGCGGATTCAGTAGCATCAGCTGCAATAAGGGCCCGGTGTCATTATGTTAATAAAAAATGGCTCGGTGGTATGTTAACGAATTGGTCTACTACGGAAACGAGACTTCAAAAGTTCAGGGGTTTAAGAGCAGAACAAAAGATGGGGAAACTCAACCGTCTTCCCAAAAGAGATGCAGCAATGTTGAAGAGAAAATTATCTACCTTGCAAACGTATCTCGGCGGTATCAAATATATGACGGGGTTGCCTGATATTGTGATCATCGTTGATCAGCAAGAAGAATATACGGCTCTTCGAGAATGTGTAATTTTGGGGATTCCGACGATTTGTTTAATCGATACAAATTGTGACCCAGATCTCGCAGATATTTCGATTCCAGCCAACGATGACGCTATAGCTTCAATCCGATTGGTTCTTAACAAATTAGTATCCGCAATTTGTGAGGGCCGTTCTAGCTATATAAGAAATCGTTGATTATGATTAAGAATAATTAGTTAATTATTTTGGGATTTTATAGATTTATTGGATCGGTTCGGTTACTATTCTTGAATTCAAAAAGAAAAGAAAAAACAAAAAAGAAGTGTGGGCATATTGATAATATGTTATGATGTTATGTGATTTCTTGGTATCCTATGTAATTTCTTGATATCCTAAATATACGATTGATGAATACGATTAATGATTCAAGTTGGTGAGTTGAGAAGGAGATGGTTGAATCAAAATAATTTCTTTTTTGAAGTTCAATTTCTGTTAGAGGGCAATATGAATGTTATACCATGTTCCATTAAAACACTCAAAGGATTATACGATATATCAGGTGTAGAAGTAGGCCAACATTTCTATTGGCAAATAGGAGGTTTACAAATCCATGCCCAAGTACTTATCACTTCTTGGGTAGTAATTGCTATCTTATTAGGTTCAGTCATCATAACTGTTCGGAATCCACAAACCATTCCGGCCGACGGTCAGAATTTCTTCGAATATGTCCTTGAATTTATTCGAGACTTGAGCAAAACCCAGATTGGAGAAGAATATGGGCCTTGGGTTCCCTTTATTGGAACTATGTTCCTATTTATTTTTGTTTCTAACTGGTCAGGTGCTCTTTTACCTCGGAAAATTATACAGTTACCTCATGGGGAGTTAGCTGCGCCCACGAATGATATAAATACTACTGTTGCTTTAGCTTTACTCACGTCAGTCGCATATTTTTATGCGGGTCTTAGCAAAAAAGGATTGGGTTATTTTGGGAAATACATTCAACCAACTCCAATACTTTTACCAATTAACATCCTAGAAGATTTCACAAAACCTTTATCTCTTAGTTTTCGACTTTTCGGGAATATATTGGCTGATGAATTAGTAGTTGTTGTTCTTGTTTCTTTAGTCCCTTCAGTAGTTCCTATACCTGTCATGTTTCTTGGATTATTTACAAGTGGTATTCAAGCTCTTATTTTTGCAACGTTAGCCGCGGCTTATATAGGTGAATCCATGGAGGGTCATCATTGACTAGCTTTCCAAATAGTCTTTTTTTTTTATTATTATTAAGTAAGCTTATCCCAATTCATGTATGGTTCAGGATAATCCAATTGGTTGGGGAACATAATAACGTATGACTATATGACCTAGAGTTGTAGGAGAAAAGATGGACGATATTACAGAATTGTAAAAAAAAAAGAAGGGTTGGGGAGGTTATACTAGATGTATGTAATGTCTATAAGCCCGGCCCCCGTCTATGTTTCTAGGAATGATTCTAGAATCCGATTTAATCTCAAAAAAATGCGGGTGGTTTACGTTATGGAAGAAACAAATGTATATGTGATATTAGAATGACATTAGATATTCATTAGTTATATAAGGCTATCCCTATCATCCTATATAATATCACTATATTACATAATTACATACTATTTTACATAATTACATACTATTACTATATTACTATTTCTATAATCATAACTTCTCTTCTGTAATCATAATCTAATCCTATAATCACAACTAATCCTATAATCATAATCCTTATTATATATTATAGTTATAGAAATATTATATATAAAAAATTTAATATTATATTTTGTTATATATTATATATAAATTTTATTTATTAATATTATTCATATACATTATATATAACTAGTAAATTTATAATATGATTTATATAATATGATTTATATATTTATATTATATTATATAATTATAATAATTTATATTATATAATATAAAATATATATGAAATATAAAATATATATTAATATTTATATTAATATAAATAATTTAATTATCGATAATTATTGATATTAATTAGTACTACATATTGATATTGATATTGATTTGTATTGGTATTAATTTGATTGATATTGATTGCATTGATTGCAGCTCACACTGCATTTAGTCACACTGCATTTAGATAGATTTCAATATCAGTCCTTCTATCTCGTCTGTGATTGTGGATTGAATGAAAAAAGAGATGAACTCAAGAATAGTGTAGTAAAGAACGAAGAATTAAATGAAAGAATGGTTCGAAACAAAGAAATACGATAGTTAGAACTGTATGCATATGGATTTACAAAAACTCCATCATGGGTAAAAACTAAAAACGAGATAGTTCTGACGATTCAGTTCAGTAATTTAGTAATATTATCATTTCAATTCGGAGTTTTTAGTTACTTCGACCGCTGGATCTTAATGATAAAATGAGTAATAATTCATTGGTTGATTGTATCATTAACCATTTCTTTTTTTTGGTGTGAGGAACTTACCATGAATCCACTGATTTCTGCCGCTTCCGTTATTGCTGCTGGATTAGCCGTGGGGCTTGCTTCTATTGGACCTGGAGTTGGTCAAGGTACTGCTGCAGGTCAAGCTGTAGAAGGTATTGCGAGACAACCAGAAGCAGAGGGTAAAATACGAGGTACTTTATTGCTTAGTCTAGCTTTTATGGAAGCTTTAACAATTTACGGACTGGTCGTGGCATTAGCGCTTTTATTTGCGAATCCTTTTGTTTAATTCTAGAAATATAAAAAAAGTACCTTACATACTTTTTTCTTATTTTATTAACTTTAACTTGGAATTGCCCTTTGCTTCTTCGAATTATATTAACACTTTACTTATAAATTACTTATTTGTTTTGTTGAGACAATACCCCAGCCCCAGGAAAGGAAGGGCTGATTTGAGGATGAGGAATTACCGGATTCGCTTGCTTTCTTCCTTTCTGTCCTTAGCTTAGTACAATAGAAAACCTTTTGACTTTCATTGTTGGAAGCGTTTCAACAAACGAAATATTTATCAATTGATATGAGATCTAAGGCCTAAGTAAAGTATCTTATTGGAAACTTCTTGAAAACTTCAAAAAAGGAAGAAATTTCAAACAAAAGAAATCACTAGATTTAATCTATTGCCATTAAATAAAGTGGAAATTAAATTAATAAAAAGAAATCGATCAAAAAAAGGGCGAGCGAAGTGATACAAAAAGAACTCCGTTCTTTGTTAGTCCTATCCATAAGAGAGGAGAGCATATGAAAAATGTAATCGAT